ATCACATTGTTACATTATATATAGAGAAATTATCACAACAATTCTATAGAGAAAATATACGTCGGCCCTCGTTTTAGGGGTTTTTCGAGACAACCGTGTATATTAAGGGGGAGGGGGGTTTTTACCGAAAAAACCTTTTTTTTTTTGAGATTCGATTTTCTTTTCCAAACTCGGGGGGAGTCTAATAATAATAATAATTATGCCAGATAAAGTGAAGAATGTATTAGAATAATGAAATGCATTTTACACGCATTATTATAGGAGGTTTCTTTCCGAGAGGGTTAATCACAATGTTTTTTCTACTCATTTGCCGCATTAATCAAAAAAACCAAACTGGCCCTTCATAACCTGATACTTTCTGATGCCTTTGAGTGATGCTGAGTTTGACAATCTAATCTCCTGAATGATAAGTAATGAGATATGATTAGAAAAATGTCGAGGATAGCTCAAGTCTACTTTAATGAACCAGATGAGCCCTTCCGGGGAATAGCGATTTGCTTCATACCGAACTAAAAAACCAGGGCGGAAGATAAATCTTGAGACGATCAAGGATAAATATGCCATTAAAGGGAACTAGAGGACTGGCATTCTTGATACGATCAAGGATTATATGAAGTTCGACCATAATCAAATGTCAGGTTTGATCAATAGTAGGGGATAAAACAGTAATGTACCACAAACCGTACAATTTTTTTCATTCAAGAGGATAATGGGGGTTTCTTACCAACGGCATTAAATAATACCATGTAAAGTAGGGTTAAGTGAAAAATATTATGCTATGAAATTATTGATTATAGGTTAATGAGGGTTAAATAATTTAATGTAATGAAATAGCTGACAGTATATTAATGTGGATTAAACATAGTATGTAATGATATAGTGGAATATCGACTAATGAGTATTAAGCATAGTATATGTAATATACTAGTATAATATCTGTTATAGCTATTATGGAATGAGGGTATTATGTGGTATATTAAGGTATGTGGACCATATCATTAATATGTCACTCTGTCGTACAAAAATCAAATTTTTTAATTTGACATTTATACGCTATAATAGCAATCAGGGGGCAGTTTAGGCAGAATCTTGGCTTTGGGAGCCAAGGGCAGGAGTTTGACCCTCCTTTCCCTGATATATTTTGGAAGGGGCTTGCACCCTCGATCTTCGACTTACAAGGTCGACGCTTTTTAGTTAAGCTACCAAAACTAATTTAGGCTGAGGATTTTGTTTTCTCATCAGCTGGTAAATGGTATGATAATAAGAAATAAGGAAAAGTAGGAGATTGAGGCAATTTGTCCTACTGTAATGAATGGTTGTTCTACTGGTTGACCACCAATTCAAGTTAAAATAATTGAATTAGCTACGAGAAGTCAGAAGAGAATTTGTGTTATAGGTCGGAAGATGGTACTTCGTTGTTTGGAGGTGTGGAGGAGAGGAACTAATATGAGGATAAAGATGGAAAATAGGAGGGCTAGGACTCCTCCTAGTTTATTGGGGATTGAGCGTAGGATTGCATAAGCAAATAAGAAGTATCATTCGGGTTTGATATGAGGTGGAGTAACAAGTGGGTTTGCTGGGATAAAGTTTTCGGCATCTCCTAGTAGATTAGGTATAAATAGGGCTAATGCAGCTAAGAAGAAGATTATGACGAAGAAACCAAGTAGGTCTTTATAAGAGAAGTATGGGTGGAATGAGATTTTGTCTGCATCGGAATTAATACCTAGAGGGTTGTTAGAGCCTGTTTCATGAAGGAATAGGAGGTGAATGATTGTTAAGGCTAGGATTAGGAATGGGAGGAGGAAGTGGAAGGCAAAGAAACGTGTGAGGGTGGCATTGTCTACTGAGAAGCCTCCTCAGATTCATTGTACTAGTATATCCCCAATATAAGGAAATGCAGATAGAAGATTAGTAATAACTGTAGCTCCTCAGAAGGATATTTGTCCTCATGGTAGGACATAGCCGACAAAGGCTGTTGCTATTAGTAGGAAGAGGAGAATTACGCCAATATTTCATGTTTCTTTATAGAGGTAGGAACCATAGTATAAACCTCGGGCAATATGGAGATAAACACAGATGAAGAATAGTGAGGCTCCATTAGCATGGATATTACGAATAAGTCAGCCATAGTTAACGTCACGACAAATATGGACTACTGAGGAGAAGGCTATGGAAATGTCTGCGGTATAATGTATAGCTAGGAAGAGTCCTGTGAGAATTTGAATAATTAAACATAGTCCTAAAAGCGAGCCAAAGTTTCATCATAATGAAATATTAGATGGAGCAGGTAGGTCTACTAGGGCATGGTTTATGATTTTTAAAAGTGGGTGAGTTTTTCGGATGTTAGTGGCCATAAGTTCTTATAGTTGAATGAACAACGATAGTTTTTCAAGTTATTAGTCTTGGTTAAAGTCCAGGTAGGAATAATGGTATATTTTATGTTTGTAATAATAATTGGTTTAATTTTAGGTTTAATAGGTGTGGCATCTAACCCTTCTCCTTACTATGCTGCTTTGGGTTTAGTTACTGCTGCAGGGGTTGGATGTGGTTTGTTAGTAGGACATGGTGGATCTTTTATGTCATTAGTTTTATTTTTAATTTATTTGGGAGGAATGTTGGTGGTTTTTGCTTATACTGCAGCCCTTGCTGCGGAGCCTTATCCAAAAGCATGGGGGGATTGGTCGGTATTGTTGTATGTTGGATTTTACTTGGTAGGGTTATTTATGATTGGTAAGTATTTTATGGTTGGAGGATGAGGTTTACATTGGACTGGGATGGAGGAAATGAGTGGTTTGGATATAGTACGGGGAGATTTTTGGGGAGTTGCTTTGTTGTATTCTGATGGGGGTTGAATGTTAGTTTTAGGAGGTTGGGTATTATTGTTAACTTTATTTGTAGTGTTAGAATTGACTCGGGGTTTATCTTGAGGTGCTTTGCGAGTGGTTAGGTGGAGATGATTAAAGTAATTAGGATTAATGTTAGAAATAAGAGTGTTAGATAAGTTTTAATGAAACCTTGTTGGGGTTTGGTAGATAATTTAATAAGAGGTGTTTGTTGGATGAGGTTACTTTTAGGTCCAATTTTTTCATTTCAGGTTAGATCGATTAGGTGTGTTGAAATATGTTGGGCTCAATTTAGACTAATTTTTGGGAAAAATCGGTGAATGATGGAGGGAAAATAACCTAGTATGTTAGAGAAGTGATGGGGGTGAAGTATGGGGTTAATTTTGAAATGAGAGTTAGTGAGATTAGTAAGTTCGAGGGCTAAGAGAAGACCTGTAATTGTAATTAAGAGGGCGGATAGTTTGAGTAAGGGGGATATAGTTATGATTTGGGTTTTTGTTGGAGTAAGATTGAAGGTAATAATTAGACCAGCAATGATACTTCCATAAGCAAGACGTTTGATGGGGTTAACTACTAATGGGTTATTTTCATTGATTGGGGAGAATGTATTAAATCGGGGATAGTTTATTAATGCAAAGAAGACGAGACGGAGACTGTAGATGGCTGTAAAGGATGTTGCTACGAGGGTGAGGATTAGGGCTCAGGCGTTTAAGTGGGAAGTGTTTATAGATTCAATAATAGCGTCTTTTGAGAAGAAACCTGATAAAAATGGTATACCTGTAAGGGCTAGACTACCAATTGTTAGAGAAGTTGAGGTGAATGGTAGAAGTTTATGAAGACCTCCTATTTTTCGGATGTCTTGTTCGTCGTTAAGGCTGTGAATGATTGATCCAGAGCAGAGGAAGAGTATTGCTTTAAAGAAAGCATGGGTGCAGATGTGAAGGAAGGCTAGTTGGGGTTGATTGAGGCCGATAGTGACTATTATCAACCCTAGTTGGCTTGATGTTGAGAAAGCAACGATTTTTTTAATATCGTTTTGGGTTAGGGCACATGCGGCTGTAAAGAGGGTGGTAAGTGCTCCTAAACATAAACAGGTTGTTAGGATTAGTTTGTTATCTTGAATGAGAGGGTGAAGGCGAATTAAGAGAAAGATACCTGCTACAACTATTGTACTTGAATGGAGTAATGCTGATACTGGTGTAGGACCTTCTATAGCTGAGGGTAATCATGGATGTAGGCCAAATTGTGCTGATTTTCCAGCTGCGGCTAATACGAGACCGAGGAGAGATAGGGTTAGGTCTTTGTTTTTTGATAAAATAAAGAGTTGATGGATTTCTCATGAGTTGAGATTGGTAGCTAATCAGGCTATACTTAAGATTAATCCAATGTCACCGATTCGGTTATAGATAACGGCTTGTAGTGCTGCTGTGTTAGCATCTGCTCGGCTATATCATCAACCAATAAGTAAGAATGATATAATTCCAACTCCTTCTCAACCGATGAATAGTTGAAATATATTGTTAGCGGTAACTAGGATAATTATTGAGATTAGAAATAATAGGAGGTATTTAAAAAAGCGATTTATGTTAGGATCAGAGTGTATGTATCAGAGGGCAAATTCGAGAATAGATCAGGTAACATATAGAGCTACGGGTGTGAAGATAATTGAATATAGGTCGAATTTGAAGCTTATGTTGATATCAAATGGACCTATGTTTATTCAATTTCAGTTGGTAGTAATTGATTCTAAACCTTGGTCGAGAAAAATAAATAAAGGAATTAAACTAATAAAAAAGGAGATTTTTACGGCAGTTTTTACATGTAAGGATGATCAGTTTGGCTTAAGTTCTTTAGGTGAGAGGGAGGAAATTAATGGGAAGGCAAGGATAATAAAGATTAAAAGGAAAGATGAGTTAAAGATAATATTCATAGCTCTGGCTTGGAGTTGCACCAAGAGTTTTTGGTTCCTAAGACCAATAGATTACTATTATCTTTCAAGAGCCGAGTGAGCCATGGGCTTGAACCATGATTAGAAGAATTAGCAGATCTTCGTGTCCCGGACCTCTCTCGGTAGATAAAAAGATTTTAACTTTTGTTTTTAGAACCACAATCTAATGTTTTAGTTAAACTATAAATACAGAATGTTCAGCCTCAGATAAGTTCTGGTTTAAGAATTAGTAATAATACGGGTATGATATGGAGGCTAAGGAGGAGATGTTCTCGTGTATGAGAGGGATTAAGTGAGAGAAGGTGGTTAGGTGTTGTTCCTCGTTGAGTTATAAGGAATATATAGAGGGAGTAAGATGCTGTGATTAATACTCCAGAGCCTGTGAGGATTAAGGTTCAATTAGATCAGTTAAATAGTGATGTAATGATAAAAAGTTCTCCTATGAGGTTTGGAGATGGAGGTAGAGCAAGGTTGGCAAGGTTAGTGAGGAATCATCAGGTTGCTATAAGTGGGAGGATAATTTGGATCCCTCGGGCTAAGAGGAGAGTTCGACTGTGAATACGTTCATAGTTAGTGTTGGCTAAGCAGAATAAAGCTGATGAGATTAGGCCATGGGCAATTATTAATGTTGTTGCTCCTGCAAAACTTCATGGGGTTTGAATGAGGATAGCTGCTGCGACAAGACCTATATGGCTGACTGAGGAGTAAGCAATAAGAGATTTTAGGTCTGTTTGTCGTAGACAGATAGAGCTAGTTATTACGATACCTCAGATAGCTAAGATTAAGAATGGATAAGCTATTTCTTTAGTAAGAGGATTAAGTATAATAATAATTCGTATTATTCCGTAGCCTCCTAGTTTTAATAGTACGGCAGCTAGGATTATTGAACCAGCAATTGGAGCTTCGACGTGGGCTTTTGGTAGTCAAAGGTGAACTCCATAGAGTGGTATTTTGACGAGGAAGGCAATAATACAAGCAGTTCATCAGAATTTGTCTGTTCATGAATGAAGATTAATGTATTGGGAATGTTGGATAATAAATATTGAGAGAGTACCGAGGTTGTTTTGTATGGATAGTAGGGCAATAAGTAATGGAAGGGATCCAATTAGGGTGTAAAATAAAAAGTAAGTTCCTGCATTTAAGCGTTCTGTTTGGTTACCTCATCGCGTGATAATAATAAGTGTTGGGATAAGTGTAGCTTCAAATATAATATAAAATAAGATTATTTCTGTTGCGGAAAAAGCTATGATGAGGAAGAATTGTAAAGAGATTAGAAGAGAAATATAGGTTCGTTGTCGGGTTAAGGGTTCTGGGGAAATATGATTTTGGCTGGCTAGAATTATTAGTGGTAGAAGTCAACATGTAAGAATAAGTAGTGGAGTAGATAGGGGATCAATAGCTAAATATTGGTTAGAAAAATCTCAGCCAATATCAGAGTTTCATTTAAATCAGAATAGGCTTATTGTAGCAATAAGGAGGCTATGAATAGAGGTAGTAGTTCATAGTCATTTTTTGTGAGAAAATCAGGTGATAGGAAATAGTATGATTGTTGGAATTAAGATTTTTAACATTGGAGGAGATTGAGGTTTTGTAGTTTGTCAGAGCCATGTGAACGGGAAGCAGCAACTAGAATAGCTAATCCTGCACTGGCTTCACAAGCAGAAAATGTTAGGAGGATCATAGGGATAACAGAGCTGGAGGTAGAATTTAATGTTATAGATCAGATGGCGGTGGCGATGAATAGGGTAAGTATTATACCTTCAAGACATAAGAGGGCGGATAAAAGGTGTGAACGGTTAAATGCGAGACCTATTAAACCTAAAATGAATGCTGAGGTGAAACTGAAATATATAGGAGACATAAGATGTTTATGGACTTTCACCATAATTTACTAAGCCGAAATTAGTGGTCTTAATTTGGACTAAACATCTATTCTGCTCATTCAAGTCCTCCTTGGAATCATTCATAGATGAGTCCTAAGGTAAGTAAAATTAGAATGATTGTTGCTCAAAAAAGTGTAGAGAGTGGTGTTAATAGTTGGTTTCCTCAAGGTAGTGGTAATAAGAGGGCGATTTCTAAATCAAATAGGAGGAATAGGATTGCTACTAGGAAAAAACGTAGAGAAAAAGGGAGACGGGCACTTCCTAGTGGGTCAAAACCACATTCATAGGGGGATAATTTTTCATTATCTGGATTTAGTGACGGTAATCAAAATGCAATTAAAGCAAGGATTAGGGAAATCAGGGCCGTGGTCGCGACAGACGACATGATGAGGTTCATTACTTTTCCTTGGGTTTTAACCAAGATTAAGTAATTGGAAATCACTTGTACTAATTTATACTAGAAAAGCAATTATGAGCCTCATCAATAGATGGATACATAAAGAAATAATCACACTACATCTACGAAATGTCAGTATCATGCTGCAGCTTCGAAGCCGAAATGATGTTCTGATGTAAAGTGATATTGGACTTGTCGTATAAGACAAACTGCTAAAAATGTTGAACCAATGATAACATGGAGACCATGGAATCCTGTGGCAACATAAAATGTTGTTCCGTAGACTCCATCGGCGATAGTGAACGGTGCTTCGTAATATTCTATAGCTTGAAGGGATGTGAAATAAACTCCTAGAATAATGGTTAAAGTAAGGGCTTGAATTGCTTCTTTTCGGTTACCTTCTATTAAGCTATGATGAGCTCAGGTTACGGTCACTCCTGAAGCTAGGAGTACTGCGGTATTTAAAAGTGGGACTTCGAATGGGTCTAAAGGGTTGATTCCTGTTGGTGGTCAACATCCGCCTAATTCGGGGGTTGGTGCGAGACTGGAATGGTAGAAGGCTCAGAAAAAGCCTAAGAAGAAAAAAACTTCTGATGTGATGAATAAGATTATTCCATAACGGAGACCTTTTTGTACAGGAGGGGTGTGATGGCCTTGGAATGTTCCTTCTCGAATAACATCACGTCATCATTGAATTATTGTTAGGAAAAGAAGGGTTAATCCTAAATAAAGGAGGAGAAGTGAGTGAAAATGGAATCAAATGGCTAGACCCGATGTTATAAGAAGGGCAGCGGTAGCTCCTGTTAGAGGTCATGGGCTTGGATCAACTATGTGATATGCATGTGCTTGGTGAGCCATTATACGTTTTCTTGTAAGTATAAACTTAGTAGGAGGACGAATACATATGCTTGGATTATTGCTACGGCTACTTCTAGGATTGTTAATAAGAATAGAATTATAGAAGTTAATAGGGCCACAGTTGGTATAATAGTTAAGAGAACGAATGCTGCGGTAGCAATTAATTGTATTAGAAGGTGACCTGCTGTTAAGTTAGCAGTTAGTCGGACTCCTAAAGCTAATGGTCGAATAAATAAGCTGATAGTTTCGATAATAATAAGGATTGGGATTAAAGGAGTGGGCGTTCCTTCTGGAAGGAGGTGGCCTAGTGCAATTGTGGGTTGGTTTAATATGCCAATTAATACAGTTGTAAGTCATAGTGGGAGAGCAAATGCTATGTTTAGGGAAAGTTGTGTTGTAGGAGTAAATGTATATGGGAGAAGACCTAGGAGGTTAATAGTAATTAGGAATAATATTAGAGCTGTTAGTAATATAGCTCATTTATGTCCTCCAAGATTAATTGGTTGTATGAGTTGATAAGCAAAGCGATTAATGAATCAGGCTTGAAGGGTAATTAGTCGGTTGTTTAATCATCGATTAGTTGGAGTTGGGAAGGTTAATCATGGAATTAAAATTGCTAGGGCAATGAGGGGAATTCCAATAAGTGATGGGCTTAAGAATTGATCAAAGAAGCTTATAATCATGGTCAATTTCAGGAGTTAGGTTTAGGTTTTTCAATACTTTTTAGAGTTGGGTCATTGTTGAATAGGTGGTTCATGATTTTATTTGGTAGAATAGTAAGAAAGATAATTCATGAGAATAATAGGATTAAAAATCATGGGTTAGGATTTAATTGAGGCATATCATTAAGGGTGGTTGGGAATCACCAATGTTTAGCTTAAAAGGCTAATGCTAGGCCCAGTTTAGCTTCTTAATGAGGCTTCTTCTAGTATTGATGAAGATCAGGCTTCGAAGTGTTCTAAAGGAACTGCTTCTACTACGATAGGTATAAAACTGTGATTAGCACCACAAATTTCTGAACATTGACCATAATAGATACCAGGACGTGAGACAATAAAGGCAGTTTGATTAAGTCGTCCTGGGACAGCGTCTATTTTTACACCTAGAGCTGGAACAGCTCATGAATGTAAGACGTCTTCTGCTGATACTAGGACTCGAATAGGTGATTCTATAGGTACTACTATACGGTGGTCTGTTTCTAATAAACGGAATTGGCCTGGAGTTAAGTCTTGAGTTTGGATTATATAAGAATCAAATCCTAGGTCTTCGTAATCTGTATATTCATAACTTCAGTATCATTGATGGCCTATAGCTTTAATAGTTAGATGTGGATCATTGATTTCGTCTATGAGATATAAAATTCGTAATGATGGAAGAGCAATTATAATAAGGATAATAGCAGGTAAGATAGTTCAGACAATTTCGATTTCTTGGGAATCAAGAATATATTTATTTGTAAGTTTAGTTGTGACTATTGCTGTGATAATGTAGAGAACTAAGGTGCTAATTAAGAATACAATTATTAATGTGTGATCGTGAAAATGAATGAGTTCTTCCATAACTGGGGAGGCTGCATCTTGGAATCCTAATTGTGAGGGGTGTGCCATTGTAAAATAAGATACGTAAGAGTTTAACTTACAATTCTGTCCCGACAAGGCAGTGTAATATATTTTACTAGTATCTTATAAAGAAAGTGACAGAGTGGTGATGTGGCTGGCTTGAAACCAGCATATGGGGGTTCAATTCCTTCCTTTCTTGTTAAAAAGAGGGTCGTTGGACTTGAACAAATGCTGGTTCTTCATAGGTGTGATAAGGGGGAGGACAACCATGTAATCATTCTACATTTGTATGTGGAAGTTCAACGGATAATACTTCTCGTTTTGAGGCAAATGCTTCTCAAATGATAAATAGTAATATAATTACAGCAACAAGAGAAATTAGAGAGCCAATTGATGAAATTGCGTTTCATAAAGTATATGCATCTGGATAATCTGAATATCGTCGTGGTATACCTGCAAGACCTAGGAAATGTTGAGGGAAGAAGGTTAAATTTACTCCAATAAATATAACTGTAAATTGGATTTTTGTTCAGGTTTGATGAAGAGTAAAACCAGAAATTAAAGGAAATCAGTGAATAAGACCTGCCATGATGGCAAATACTGCTCCTATTGAAAGAACATAGTGGAAGTGAGCTACTACATAGTAAGTGTCATGAAGAACAATGTCTAATGAGGAGTTAGCTAAGACAATTCCTGTTAGACCACCTACTGTAAAAAGAAAGATAAATCCTAAGGCTCAGAGTAGAGGAGTATCTCATTTAATAGATCCTCCATGAAGGGTTGCTAGTCAACTAAAGACTTTGACACCTGTAGGAATAGCGATAATTATTGTTGCAGAGGTGAAATAAGCTCGAGTATCTACATCTATTCCTACTGTGAATATATGATGAGCTCATACAATAAAACCAAGTAGACCAATTGCTATCATTGCTCAAACTATACCCATATATCCAAATGGTTCTTTTTTACCTGAATAATAAGCTACTACATGTGAGATTATTCCGAAACCAGGTAGGATTAAGATATAAACTTCAGGATGACCAAAAAATCAAAATAAGTGTTGATAAAGGATTGGGTCTCCTCCACCTGCAGGATCAAAGAATGTAGTATTAAGGTTACGATCTGTAAGTAATATTGTAATCCCTGCTGCAAGGACTGGGAGTGAGAGGAGAAGAAGAATAGTGGTTACAAGAATGGATCAAACAAATAATGGTGTTTGATATTGGGAAATGGCTGGTGGTTTTATATTAATAATAGTTGTAATAAAATTAATTGAAGCTAAAATTGATGAAACACCAGCTAAGTGAAGGGAGAAGATAGCTAAGTCAACAGATGGCCCAGCATGTGCTAGATTGCTAGCTAATGGAGGATAGACTGTTCAACCAGTACCTGCTCCAGCTTCTACTCCAGCAGAGGCGAGGAGAAGAAGAAATGATGGTGGAAGAAGTCAGAAACTTATGTTATTTATTCGTGGAAAGGCTATGTCTGGTGCACCAATTATTAAAGGAACTAATCAATTTCCGAAACCACCAATTATAATTGGTATAACTATGAAAAAGATTATTACAAAAGCGTGGGCAGTTACGATTACATTATAGATCTGATCATCTCCTAAAAGTGATCCAGGTTGTCCAAGTTCAGCTCGAATTAGGAGACTTAGGGCTGTACCAACTATACCTGCTCATGCACCAAAAATCAGATAAAGGGTGCCGATATCTTTGTGGTTAGTAGAGAATAGTCAACGATTAATTGCCACAGGTAAGATGGCTGAGAATAAGCGGCGGATTGTAGCTCCGTTTACAGAGGTCAGAATCCTCTTCTTATCAAAGCCTTGAAGTAGCTGTTTACGTTGGATTGCAAATCCAAAGAAGGAGGTTAGTTCCCTCCCGGGGCTTTCTCCCGCCTTTGTTTATAGCGGCGGGAGAAAGCTTAGATAGAAGTTCGTTGGATTAAACGCTTAGCTGTTAACTAAGATTTTGTAGGATCGAGGCCTGCCTGTCTAGAAGGTTTTAGCTTAATTAAAGCATCTGAGTTGCATTCAGAAGATGTGAGATAAAGTCTTGCAAATCTTAGCAGAAATTAGAGGATTTTCACTTCTACTTAAAGCTTTGAAGGCTTTTGGTCTATTGTTAACCTAAATTTCTATGAGATAAGTATAAAGATTGTGGGTGTTAAGGGGAGAAGGAGGATGGATAAGATTGCTGAGGTTAATAGGATAAGGGTTGGGTGGTTGGATTTTGTTCGTCAGGATGATGATATGTTGATTGGGTTAGGACTTATAGTTAGTGTTGTAGCATAACATAAACGTAAGTAGAAGAATAGACTGAGAAGGGCTATGAGGGCTATGATAGTAGCTGGAATGAATAGGCTTTGTTTTGTTAATTCTTGGAGGATTAATCATTTGGGTATAAACCCGGAAAGTGGGGGTAACCCTCCTAAGGAGAGGAGGGTTAATAAGGTGATAATAGATAGGAGGGGAGATTTGGTTGATGATGAAGCGATTGAATTAATTTTGGTTGAATTGAAGATTTTAAATAAAAGAAAGGTTGTAAGAGTTATGATGATGTATAGGATAAGATTAAGTAAGGTTAGGTTAGGGGCATAATGTAGAATTGTAATTATTCATCCGAGGTTTGCGATTGATGAGTAGGCTAGGATTTTTCGTAATTGTGTTTGATTAAGTCCTCCTCATCCTCCAATGATTGTTGAGAGAATTCCAAGGGATAATAATAGGTTAGGGTTAAGTAGGGGGTATAGTTGAAGTAGAATGGCAAATGGAGCTAATTTTTGTCAAGTTGATAGGATGAGTCCTGTGGTGAGATCTAAACCTTGGAGGACTTCAGGTAGTCAGAAGTGTAATGGTGCGAGGCCAATTTTTAGGGCGAGTGCGGTTAATGCTAGTGTGGCAGAAGTTGGGTTAATTATTTCAGTTAAACTTCATTCGCCTGAAGTTCAAGCATTTGTAATGCTAGCGAATAATAGTAGGGCGGAGGCGGTTGCTTGAGTGATAAAGTATTTTGTAGTAGCTTCTACTGCTCGTGGGTGGTGTTGGCGGATTATTAGAGGAATGATAGCTAAAGTATTAATTTCAAGACCTATTCATACTAGGAGTCAATGTGATCCAATAAATGTAAGGGTAGTTCCTAGACCTAAACTTGAAATTAGGATGGTTAATACAGTAGGGTTCATTAGTAAAGGAAGGATTTTAACCAACATGGTTGGGGTATGGGCCCAAAAGCTTTATTAGCTGACTTTACTAGGGAATAGTGTAATAGGAAACACAAAGGGTTTTGATCTCTTAGATATAGGTTCGAATCCTATTTTTCTAGAAGGAGGTGGAGAGGTTTTAACTCTCATTATCTACTCTATCAAAGTAGTCCTTTAATTCAGGCACACTTCCTTAGGTGATTGGGGGTAAACTTGATGTAGCAAGAGGTAGAGCTATATGTCATAGAATAATTGCTAGGGTGAGAGGTAGGAAATTTTTTCAGATTAGGTGTATAAGTTGATCATAACGGAAGCGGGGGTAAGATGCTCGAATTCATAAGAAAATAAATGTTAGTAATATAGCTTTTATTATAAGGCTGAGTGTTGAGATTTGTGGGAGAAGGGGATTATAGGAAGTTCCTATGAATAAGATAACTGATAGGGTATTTATTAATAGGATGTTGGTGTATTCGGCTAAGAAGAATAGGGCAAATGGGCCTCCTGCATATTCAATATTAAACCCTGATACTAGTTCAGATTCTCCTTCTGTTAAATCAAATGGGGCTCGGTTAGTTTCTGCTAGGGTTGAAATGTATCATATTAGAGCTAATGGTCAGCCTGGGATTAGAAGTCAGATAGTTTCTTGGGCTAGGTTAAATGTATGGAGGGTAAATCCTCCGGCAAATACGATTATTGATAGAAGGATGAGACCTAAGCTTACTTCGTATGAGATGGTTTGTGCTACAGCACGTAATGCTCCTATTAGAGCATATTTTGAGTTAGATGCTCATCCAGATCCTAAAATAGTATAGACAGTAAGACTTGAGATTGCTAAAATGAATAATAAACCTAGGTTAAGATTGATAATTGAGTAAGGAAGGGGGAGAGGTATCCATATAAGTAAGGCTAGTGTTAGAGCTATTGTAGGGGTGATTAAAAATAAAAATGGAGAAGATATTGATGGACGGATAGGTTCTTTAATAAAAAGTTTTAAGCCATCTGCAATAGGTTGGAGTAGGCCATAGGGTCCAACAATGTTTGGACCTTTACGAAATTGTATATAGCCGAGAATTTTTCGTTCAATTAATGTGAGGAAGGCTGTGGCTAAAAGGATTGGGATAATGTAGGCAAGGGGATTAATTAGATAGAGTAAAATGGGTTGGAGCATAGTTGAGGAGAGGATTTGAACCTCTGGATTAAAGGACTTAGGTCTTTTGCATTTGCCAGGCTCTGCCACCTCAACAACCCTTTTTTTGGGCACTAGGTGATCTTTTCTTATCTATTTTAGTTTTATTCAATAGATGAAAATAGGGCGTACTAGTGGCATTGGCCCTACTTTTCCGGTCCTTTCGTACTAGGAAAAGTGTATTCATAGATAGAAACTGACCTGGATTTCTCCGGTCTGAACTCAGATCACGTAGGACTATTAATCGTTGAACAAACGAACCCTTAATAGCGGTTGCACCATTAGGATGTCCTGATCCAACATCGAGGTCGTAAACCCTTTCTTCGATAGGGACTCTGAGAAAGGATTGCGCTGTTATCCCTAGGGTAACTTGGTTCATTGATCAGGAAATCCTGGGTCATTTTTCGATAAATATTTTATTAATTAGAATTGTCATTCTAATTTTTAAGTACTTAGTACTCAATCGATAAGGGGGATTTGTTTTTCCCCTTGGTCACCCCAACCAAAAACAGTTAAATTAGAAGTATTGTATATTTTGTTTATATCCTGAGAAGTGGATGGTTACATAATTAATTTAAGTGTTTAAAGCTCCATAGGGTCTTCTCGTCTAATGTTATTATATTCGCTTCTGCACGAATAGATCAATTTCATTGATTAGAAAATAGAGACAGTTAAACTCTCGTGATGCCTTTCATACAGGTCTTCATTTAAAAGACAAGTGATTACGCTACCTTTGCACGGTCAAAATACCGCGGCCGTTGAACATTATCACAGGGCAGGCGGGACCTCTTATAGTTTATCAAGAGGCGATGTTTTTGGTAAACAGGCGGAGTTTATGTTTGCCGAGTTCCTTTATTTTCTTTTAATCTTTCCTGATGACACTCCTGTGTAGGGGTAACGAGTAGGAAAATAGGGTTTTCTAGTTGATTGATTGTGATATAATGACCTCAGTTTGGGGTCGTTTAATTATCAGTGATTTAATTCTTTCTGACATACACTTGTGTCGGGAGAGATTTATTCTCTTTATTACTCATTTTAGCATAAGTTCTTTTATATAAATATAAAATAACCCAATAGAATGAAGGGGGTTGTGAATGAATATCTGAATTAAAGGTTTAATTATTAGATTAGAGCTGCGACGCTTACTTAACAGGTGGCTGCTTTTAGGCCCACTAGGATGGTAACCTTAATAATTATGATCATTTCCCACCTTAAAAAGTTGTGTCTTGATTTAGAAGGGTTGTACCTCTTCTAAATAACTATTAATTCTTATGGAATTCTTTGACGAGTAAGTCTTGTCTAGATAGTGAAAAATTAATGCAGAACTAAAGTTCTTTTCTTGGGTAACCAGCTATCACTAAACTCGGTAGGCTTTTCACCGCTACTCGGAAGTCTTCCCACTCTTTTGCCACAGAGACGGGTTAGCCCTATAATGCTGCTTCGGAGTAGCTCGTTTAGTTTCGGGGAGATAGACTTAAGGTCTTTTTGCCTAGTTTTTCTAGCTAAATCATGATGCAAAAGGTACGAGGTATCATCTCTGCTTTTTAGTACTTTAATGATTTATTTCATTTCTTTTTCAGCTTTCCCTTGCGGTACATAAGCTATCGCGCTGGGGTTATTGTTCTGTCACCCATACTAAAAGGTTGAGAATGTTTTGATTAAAAACTGTAATATAGATTGGATTTATAAGGTCTAGTTGAATTAATATATAGGCTAGCTTTAAGGTTCAAAATGATCTGAATTGCACAGATATCTCCTCGGTGTAAGGGAGGTGTTTTGCTAATTTAACCACATTTTGATTCCAAGTGCACTTTCCAGTACACTTACCATGTTACGACTTGCCTCCTCTTGTTGAAGAAATATATTTATGGAAAATAATGAGTTGTTTTTGAGGAGAGTGACGGGCGGTGTGTGCTTATCCCAGAGCCAATTTCAGAGGAGTATTCTGATCTCCTCTTACTGCTAAATCCACCTTTAGGTGTGTTTTCAGTTTACCATTCGTATATTTTTGGAAAAAAATGTAGCCCATTTCTTCCCACTTCATTTGCTACACCTCGACCTGACGTTTTGAAGTTTAATTCTTTTTGCTTACTTTTGATCCTTCACAGGGTGGGCTGACGACGGCGGTATATAGACGGTAATGGCAAGAAGTGGTGAGGTTGAACGAGGATTATCGGTTATAGAACAGGCTCCTCTAGGTGGGTATGGGATACCGCCAAGTCCTTTGGGTTTTAAGCTAGCGCTTGTAGTACTCTGGCGAACAATATAGTGGGATGTTGTCTAAGTTTATGGTTGGGTATAGTAGGGTATCTAATCCTAGTTTGGGTCCCAACTGTCGTGACATCAAGGTTCCTTAATTTATAAAGTCACTTTCGTTGTTGTTTATTCCGCTCATGGGTACGTATAACAGTTTTATGAGGTCTAAACTTTAGTAGTTAAAGGTCATTCTTTAATCACTCTTTACGCCGGGATATGTTAATATGAGTTACTCGTATAACCGCGGTGGCTGGCACGAGATTAACCAACTCTGTTAACTTTAACTGAGTCAGCTTACGCTTATAAGATCAATGTTTATTACTGCTGAGATCCCTTGGGGGTGTGGCTTAGCAAGATGTCTTGGGCTACGTGTACGTGTGCCTGATATCTGTTCCTAGTTATTTAATAGAATAATTAGGACATTCTCACGGGAAAGCTGAAACTTGCATGTATAATTCTAGTTACAATTAACACTAAGGCTAGGACCAAACCTTACATGCTTGCGGAAAAAAATTAATTTTCATCTTAGCATCTTCAGTGCCATGCTTTAAATTAAGCTACACTAGC